TTTTTATTTATTATAAAAATTATTAAAAATGGTTTAATTATATATATATATATATATAAATAATTTAATTATATTATATATATATATATATATTTAAATATTTAATTAATATTAAATTAAAAAATATATTAAATAAATTTAAATTTAATTTTAATTTTAATAATTAATCTTTATTTAAATGATCTGTATTAGGATTATATTGAAATTAATTTTTAATATGAATATTATAAGAAAAAAAATAAGAGAAATAATAAAAATTTATTAATTTATATTAAATATATAATATATAAAAAAAAAAAAAAAAAATCTATGCTAAATTTTTATAGATATAATAAAATAATTATGTTTTTGGAAATTTATTATAAATTTATTTTACATATAAATTTTAGTATATAATTTTAATTATTTAAATAATAATTAATTTATTTTAGGTAGTAATTAATATTAAAAATTTAAGAAATTAAGATTTAGTAATATAAAAATTAATAACTAATTTTGTGCCAGCAGTTGCGGTTAGACAAAAGTTAAATTAAATTATTTCAGTATATAATAAATAATAAAATCATTAAAATAAATATTAAATTATTAAGTGAAATTTTAATTTAATTAAATTTTATTTTAAATTTATGATTTAATAAATTTTGATATAAACTAGGATTAGATACCCTATTATTAAAAATTTAATTTATAATACTAAAATAGTAAATAATAATTTATTGAAACTTAAATAATATGGCGGTATTTTAGTTCATTTAGAGGAATCTGTCTAATAATTGATAATCCACGAATAAATTTACTTAATTTATAATTTTGTATATCATTGTTAAAAAAATATTTTTTAGGAAAAATAATATTTAAAAATTATAATAAAAAATTAAATCAGATCAAGATGCAGAGTATAATTAAGAATATGATGGATTACATTAAATATATTTATATGAATAATTTTATTGTAATAAAAATTTGAAGGTGGATTTAAATGTAATTTTAATTAATTTATTAAAATGATTAAAAATTAAAATATGTACATATTGCCCGTCACTTTCATTTAAAAATTGAAATAAGTCGTAACAAAGTAGAGGTACTGGAAAGTGTTTCTAGAAAGATCAAATTAGAGCTTGTATAAGTATTTCATTTACATTGAAAAGAAATTAAAAATTAATTAATTTGAGGGGGAAAATTAATAAATTAAATTTAATAAAAAAAATTTTAATATTAAAAAGAAAATGGGGGTTTGAGTATTTTTAATAGAAAAAATTAATAGTTTTATAGTTAAATATTACTGTAAAGGAATTTATAAATAAATGAAATATAATTAATAAAAAAGTAAATTTAATTTATTGTATCTTGTGTATCAGAGTTTATTAAATAATAATAATTTATTTAAATAAATCTCGAATTTAAAAGAGTTAATTAGTTAAAAAAGTTAATGTTGTATAATTATTTTAAATAATTAATTAGAAATGAAATGTTAATCGTTTTTAAATATATCTAGTTTTTTCAGAAAAAAATTTAATTTTAAATTTAAATAATTTTATAATTATTTAATTAATTATAAAAATTTAAATTTTAATATTTTAGGGGATAAGCTTTAAATTAAAAATTTATAATTAATAAAATAGTTAAAATTAAAATTTTTAAAATTTATATTGTTTAAAAATTATAGTTTATTATAAAAAATTTTATTTAAAAATAAATTTAAATAAAAAAATTTAAATTTTTATGAAAAAATAATTTATAATTTAATAAAATTAGAAATAATGATAAAATTAGTATAATATAATAAATAAAAAAAAAATTATAAATAAATAAGTTAAAGGAATTCCGCAAAATTTTATATCCCCTTGTTTACCAAAAACATGCCTTTTTGATAATAATTTAAAGCCTAACCTGCCCCCTGATAATATATTAAAGGGCTGCAGTATATTGACTGTCCAAAGGTACCATAACCATTAGCCTTTTAATTGAAGATTTGTATGAAAGATTTGATGAAATATAAACTGCCCCTAATTTATGTTTAGAAATTAATTTTTTAGTTAAAAAGCTAAAATAATATTAAAAGACGAGAAGACCCTATAGAGTTTTATATTTTGTTTAATTAATATTAAACATATAATTAAATATATTAATTAAACAAAATATTGTGCTGGGGTGATAGAAAAATTCAATAAACTTTTTTTCAAAATTAAACACAAACAAGTGGTTAGTTGATCCATTAATAATGATTACAAGAAAAAACCACCTTACGGATAACACCGTAATATTTTTTTTTTAGTACGTATAAAAAAAAAAAGTTTGCGACCTCGATGTTGGATTAAGATAAAATTTAAATGCAAAAGTTTAAAATTTTGATCTGTTCGATCATTAAAATCTTACATGATCTGAGTTCAAACCGGTGTAAGCCAGGTTGGTTTCTATCTTTAATAAAGAAAAATATTTTAGTACGAAAGGATCAAATATTTAAAATAATTTTATATAAATGAATGAATATTAATAATATAGTTTTTAAACTATTTTGGCAGAAAATTGTAATGATTTTAGAATTCATATATATATATATTATATTTAATATATAAATAGTATATGATATTAATGGATTTATTAAATATTTTAATTGGAATATTAATTTTAATTATTGGGGTATTAATTGGGGTTGCTTTTTTAACTTTATTAGAGCGTAAAGTTTTAGGATACATTCAAATTCGTAAGGGTCCTAATAAAATAGGATATATAGGTTTATTACAACCTTTTTGTGATGCTATTAAATTATTTTCTAAAGAACAAGTTTATTTAAATTATTCAAATTATTTAGTTTATTATTTTTCTCCTGTAATAAGTTTTATTTTATCTTTAATAGTATGAATATTAATTCCTTATATATTTAATATAATTATATTTAATTTAGGAATTTTATTTTTTTTGTGTTGTACTAGAATTGGGGTTTATACTTTGATAGTCGCTGGTTGGTCATCAAATTCGAATTATTCTTTATTAGGGGGGTTACGGGCAGTAGCTCAAACAATTTCTTATGAAGTTAGAATATCTTTAATTATAATATCTAGAATTATTATAATTATAGATTTTAATTTAATAAAGTTTTTTGATTATCAAGTTATAATTTGATTTATGTTTATAATAATACCTTTAAGATTGTGTTTTTTATCTTCTTTAATAGCTGAAACTAATCGGACTCCTTTTGATTTTGCTGAGGGGGAAAGAGAATTAGTTTCAGGATTTAATATTGAATATAGAAGAGGGGGATTTGCTTTAATTTTTTTATCTGAATATTCTAGAATTTTATTTATAAGTTTATTATTTGTAATTATATATATAGGAGGTTATGATTTAACTTTAATTTTTTATTTAAAGTTAGTTTTTTTATCATTTTTTTTTATTTGAGTTCGTGGTACTTTACCTCGTTATCGATATGATAAATTAATATATTTATGTTGAAAGAGATATTTACCTATTTCTTTAAATTTTTTATTATTTTTTATAGGTTTAAAAATATTTTTAGGTTATTAAATAATTTTAGTATAAATTAATAGAATAAATATTCTTTCTTATGTTTTCAAAACAAATGCTTATAACAAGCTCATTAATTAGTTATTAAAAATTAAATTATCTCATATTTTATTTAAAATAGGATTAATAATAAAATAAGAAAAATATAAAATTGTTAAAAGTTGACCTGTAATAATATATGGGGCTTCTACTGATCGAGCACCAATTCAAGTTAGTAAAATAATAATAGTAATTAAAGATCAAAATAAAATTTGATTTAGGGGATAAAATTGAATTCCTTGAATTTTTTTATTAAATGTGAAAGGTAAAATAATTAGAATTAGAATTGACATAACTAATGCAATAACTCCTCCTAATTTATTTGGAATTGATCGTAGAATAGCATAAGCAAATAAAAAATATCATTCTGGTTGAATATGAATTGGTGTTACTAATGGATTTGCTGGAATAAAATTATCTGGGTCTCCTAAAAGATATGGATTAGTAAGTGAAAGTAATGTTAATAATAAAATTAAAATAATAAATCCAATTAAATCTTTAAATGTAAAAAATGGATGAAAAGGAATTTTATCTAAATTACTGTTAATTCCAAGAGGGTTATTAGATCCTGTTTGATGAAGAAATAATAAATGAATTATTGTTAATATTATAATAATAAATGGAAATAAGAAATGGAAAGTATAAAATCGAGTTAAGGTTGCGTTATCAACAGCAAATCCTCCTCAAATTCAATTTACTAATATTGTTCCTAAATAAGGAATAGCTGAAAGTAAATTAGTAATAACTGTTGCTCCTCAAAAAGATATTTGTCCTCAAGGTAATACATATCCTATAAATGCTGTAGCTATTAATAAGAATAAAATAATAACTCCTACTATTCATGTATATATTAAGTTAAAAGATTCATAATAAATTCCTCGTCCAATGTGTAAATAAATACAAATAAAAAAAAATGATGCTCCGTTAGCATGTAATGTTCGAATTAATCAACCATAATTAACATTTCGACAAATATAATTTACACTATAAAAAGCTATTTCAATATTAGCTGTATAATATATAGTTAAAAATAATCCTGTGATAATTTGAGTTATTAAACATAAAGCAAGAAGAGATCCAAAATTTCATCATGAAGAAATATTAGATGGTGAGGGAAGATCAATTAATGAATTATTAATAATTTTAATAATTGGGTGAGTTTTTCGAATAGGTTTAAAAATATTTATCATTGGTTATTTTAATTATATAATTTTAAATATTTGATCGTAATGGGCCAAAAAAAATATTAGTAATTTTTACTACTGCAACAAGAGCAATAAATAAATAAATAATTATTATTAAAGTTAATATATAAGTTTGTTCATTATATAATTTAGATAAATTAAAATTAAATTCATTATTAAAAAATAAAAATAAATTAAAAAAATTATTTATTTCATCATTAAATGAAAAATTTATTCAAAATAAATTATTTTTAAAAAAAAAACTAATAATTAATAATATAAATAATGAAAAAAAAAATCTTTTATTGAATAAAGAGATTTTAAATAATTCATTTGAGGCAATTCTAGAAACATAAATAAATAATACTAATAATCCCCCTAAAAAAATTAAAAATAAAATATAGGAAAATCAATAGGTATTAATTAATATTCTTGATAATATACATATGAAAAGAGTTTGAATTAAAATTATTAATCCTATGGAAAATGGATGATTTAAAAAAAATATAAAAATTGATGTTGAAATTAAAGATAAAGATAAAAATATTTTTATAATATCAAAGAATAGTTTAAGAAAAATAATAATTTTGGAGATTATAGATAAAGATATTCTTTTTCTTTGAAGTTTTTAAAGAATTTTCTTATTTTTGATTTACAAGACCAAGGTTTTTTTTAAACTATAAAAACAAATGATAATAAATATGTGATTAATTATTTTTTTAATATTTTTATTTGGTAATATAATTTTGGTTCCTAAACATAAGCATTTATTGATTGTATTATTAAGATTAGAATTTATAGTTTTAAGAATTTTTTTTTTTTTAATAATATATTTAATAATATTAAATTATAATATCCCTATATTAATAGTTTTTTTAGTTTTTCCCGTTTGGGAGGGGCCTTTAGGGCTACCAATTTTATTTCCAATAATCCCACCCCCTGGTAATGATTATTTCCAAAAATATAATTTAATTTAAATGATAAAATTTTTATTTATAATTTTTTTTATAATCCCTTTATGTTTTAAAAAAAATATGTTTTGAAGGGCCCCGTTAACAATAATAATAATAATAATAATATTTATAAATTTACCCTTAAATATTATGAATTTTCCCAATTTAAGTTATATAATAGGATGTGATTTAATTCCCTACGGTTTAATTTTATTAAAAATTTGAATTAAAAGTTTGATAATTATGGCAAGAGAAAATTTATATAAAAAAAAATTTTATGATAATTTTTTTTTATTAAACATTGTTATACTTTTAATTATATTATATTTAACTTTTAGAGTAATAAATTTATTTATATTTTATTTATTTTTTGAGGGGAGATTAATTCCTACTTTAATATTAATTATTGGATGAGGGTATCAGCCTGAACGTATTCAAGCTGGGATATATTTATTGTTTTATACTCTTTTTGTTTCTTTACCTTTATTATTAGGTATTTTTTTTATTTACGAAAAAATAAGAAGAATAATAATATATTTTATAAAATTTTATAATTATGATATATTATTATTATATTTAAGAATAGTAATAGCTTTTTTAGTTAAGATACCTATATATTTTACTCATTTATGACTACCAAAAGCTCATGTTGAAGCTCCTGTTTCCGGTTCTATAATTTTAGCTGCTATTATATTAAAGTTAGGAGGTTATGGTTTATTACGAATTTTAGTTATTTTACAAAAAATTAATTTAAAAATAGGGTTTATTTGAGTTGTTATTAGTTTAATTGGGGGTTTATATATTAGATTAAAATGTTTTTGTCAGGTTGATATAAAATCTTTAATTGCTTATTCTTCAGTTGCTCATATAAGAATAGTGATTGGAGGTATTATAACAATAAATTATTGGGGATTTATTGGTGCTTATATTTTAATAATTGGTCATGGTTTATGTTCTTCTGGTATATTTTGTTTATCTAATATTAGATATGAGCGTTTAGGAAGACGAAGATTATTTTTAAATAAGGGAATAATAAATTTTATACCTTCAATAAGAATATGATGATTTTTATTTATATCTTCAAATATAGCTGCTCCACCTTCATTAAATTTAATAGGTGAAATTAGATTAATTAATAGATTAGTAAGTTGATCCTGAATTAGAATAATTATATTAATGGGAATTTCTTTTTTTAGAGCGGGTTATAGATTATATTTATTTTCATATACCCAACATGGGAAATATAATTTAGGGGTTTATAGATTTTACAGAGGGGTTTCCCGGGAATATTTAATATTAATATTCCCTTGATTACCCTTAAATATTTTAGTTTTAAAAATTGATTATAGAATAATTTGATTTTACTTAAATAATTTAAATAAAATATTGATTTGTGGTGTCAAAAATGTGAAATTAGTAGTCCTTTTAAGTTATTAATAAATATTCTCTTTTTTTTATTAGATTTTTTTTTTTATTTTTTTTTATATTAATTAATTTTTTTATAATAATTTATTTTATTATAAATAATATAGTAATATTATTGGAGTGGGAGGTTATTTCTTTTAATTCTATAAATATTGTAATGTCTATTTTATTAGATTGAATATCTTTATTATTTATAATATTTGTTTCATTAATTTCTTCTTCTGTAATTTTTTATAGAAAAAGATATATAAGATCAGAATTAAATTTAAATCGTTTTATTATTTTAGTTTTATTATTTGTTTTTTCAATAATTTTATTAATTATTAGACCAAATATGATTAGAATTTTTTTAGGGTGAGATGGTTTAGGTTTAGTTTCTTATTGTTTAATTATTTATTATCAAAATATTAAGTCTTATAATGCTGGGATATTAACAGCTTTATCAAATCGTATTGGTGATGTTATAATTTTAATATTAATTTCTTGAATAGTAAATTATGGTAGATGAAATTATATTTTTTATTTAAATTTTATATCTAATGATTATTCAATAAAGGTTATTGGTGTTTTAGTTATTTTAGCTGCTATAACAAAAAGAGCTCAAATTCCTTTTAGATCATGATTACCTGCTGCTATAGCTGCTCCAACTCCAGTTTCAGCTTTAGTTCATTCTTCTACTTTAGTAACTGCGGGTGTTTATTTATTAATTCGGTTTAATAATTTATTACTTGATATATTTTTTTTAAGGGTGCTATTATTATTATCTGGTTTAACTATATTTATAGCTGGGATTTGTGCTAATTATGAGTTTGATTTAAAAAAAATTATTGCTCTTTCTACTTTAAGACAATTAGGTTTAATAATAAGAATTTTAAGAATAGGTTATGGTGATTTAGCTTTTTTTCATTTATTAACTCATGCTATATTTAAGGCTTTATTATTTATATGTGCTGGGGTTATTATTCATATAATGAGAGATAATCAAGATATTCGTATAATAGGGGGAATTAGAATATATATTCCTTTAACTTCTTTATGTATAAATATTTCTAATTTAGCTTTATGTGGAATTCCTTTTTTAGCTGGATTTTATTCTAAGGATATAATTTTAGAAGTAGTTAGAATAAGAAATTTAAATTTATTTGTATATTATTTATATTATTTTTCTACAGGTTTAACTATATTTTATACTATTCGTTTATTAATATATTTAATGGTAAATGATTTTAATTTATTATCAATTTATAATTTATATGATGAAGATTTTACTATATTAAAAGGAATATTTTTATTATTATTTATGAGATTAATTTCTGGGAGATTTTTAAGATGAATAATTTTTTCTTATCCTTATATAATTTATCTTTCTTTTAATATAAAAATAATGGTTATTTATGTGAGATTAATTGGTATATTATTAGGTTATATTATTAGAAATATGGGTATTTATTCTTTAAATAAATTTATTATAACTTATAATTTAAGAATTTTTTTAACTATAATATGATTTTTACCTGGTTTATCAACTTATATAATAAATTATAATTTTTTAAGATTAGGTCAAAATTTATTAAAAAATATTGATATAGGTTGAGGGGAAATTTATAAAAGACAGGGTATTTATAATATTATTAAAAATTATTCTATAATTTTTTATATTTATCAATTAAATAATTTTAAAATTTTTTTATTTAGATTTGTTTTATGAATAATAATTTTTATTTTTATATTAATATTATAAATAATTTAAATAGCTTAAGTTTAGAGTATAATATTGAAGATATTAGGGTGATTAATTAATCTTTAAATAATATATTTATAATTTATATATTTATAAAAATTATTTATTTTATTTTTACAATGAAAATGTAATGTTTTATATAAACTATATAAATTATAATTGAAAGAAATATTAATGATTTTAATCACTATAAATTAAGTTAGCAGCTTAATTATAATATATTTCTAATTGGAATTTATATTCAATTTTATCATTAACAGTGATATACCTCTAATTTGGTTTCAATTAATAAATAAGGAGTAATAATAACTCTATCTTTTAGGTCGAAACTAAATGCAAATTGCTTCTTATTTAAGATAAATTGAATTTCAATATTTTTTGAATGCAAATCAAATGTTTTTTATAAACTATAATCCTAATAATTATTTTATTAATTAGTTAACTCAATTTAATATATTTTGATTTCATTCATGGTATAATCCAATTAATAATATAATAATAAAAAAAAATCTAGTTTTATATCAAATTAAAAAATTAACTATTTTAAATGTTGGAATAAGGGGGAAAATAAGAGCAATTTCTACATCAAAAATTAAAAAAATTATAGTAATTAAAAAAAAATGTAATGAAAATGGAATTCGAGCTAAACATTTAGGATCAAATCCACATTCAAATGGTGAACATTTTTCTCGGTCAAGAAGAGATTTTTTTGAAATAATAAATGAAATTATTATAAATAAATTTGAAATTACTAATATTATTAAAGATAAAATTATTAATATAATGATTATTTATATTAATAAAATTATTAATCTTTTTGATTGGAAGTCAAATATACTAAATATATTATATAAATAATTAATTTCCTCATCAATAAATTGAGATATAAAGGAAAAGTCAAACTACATCTACAAAATGTCAGTATCATGCTGCTGCTTCAAATCCAAAATGATGATTTCTTGAGAAATGATTATTTAAATGACGAATAAAACATGTAGCTAGAAAAATTGTTCCAATAATTACATGAAGACCATGAAATCCTGTTGCTATAAAAAAAGTTGAACCATAAATTCTATCTGCAATAGTAAAAGGTGCTTCTAAATATTCATAAGCTTGTAAAATTGTAAAATAAATTCCTAAAATAATTGTAATAAATAATCTTTGTGAAGTTTGGGTAAAATTATTTTCTATAAGGGAATGATGGGCTCAAGTTACTGTAATTCCTGATGTAATTAAAATGATTGTATTTAATAAAGGAATTTGAAATGGATTAAATGGAATAATACTTATAGGGGGTCATATAGCTCCAATTTCAATATTTGGGGATAAGCTTCTATGAAAAAATGCTCAAAAAAATGAGATGAAAAAAAAAATTTCTGATACAATAAATAAAATTATTCCTCATCGAAGTCCATTAGATACTAATAAAGTATGTTTACCTTGATATGTTCCTTCTCGACATACATCTCGTCATCATTGATATATAGTTAATAATACAATTAAATAACCTAATATTAAAAGATTAATATTAAAATTATGAAATCATTTAATTAATCCTGTAACTAAAGTTATAACTCCAATTGCTCCAGTTAATGGTCATGGTCTATAATCTACTAAGTGATATGGATGATTTTGGTTTATTGACATTAATTAACTTCTCTAGAATAAAGTGTTCTAAGAATAGTAATTACATAAGCTTGAATAACTGCAACTGCTGATTCTAAAATTAATAATAAAATTTGAATAAAAATTAAAATAATTAAAAAATAATTTGATATATTAGTACCTGTATTTCTTAGTAATGTTAATAATAAGTGTCCTGCAATTATATTAGCTGTTAAACGAACAGCTAAAGTTCCTGGTCGAATAATATTACTGATTGTTTCAATTAATACTATAAATGGTATAAGAATTGTAGGTGTACCTTGGGGAATTATATGAATAAATATATGTTGGGTATTATTAATTCATCCATAAATTATAAATCTTAATCATAATGTTAATGATATTGATAAAGAAATATTTAAATGTCTAGTTCTAGTAAAAATATATGGGAATAAACCTAAAAAATTATTAAATAAAACAAAGAAAAAAAGTGAAATAAAGATAAATGTTGATCCTTTAAATCTATTTCTACCTAAAAGAGTCTTAAATTCATTATGAAGTTTATTTGAAATTAAATTTCATAAAATAAAATGTCGATTAGGAATAAATCAAAAAGAATAAGGAATAAATATTAATCCAATAAAAGTTCTAATTCAATTTAATGGTAAATTTAAAATATTAGTTGATGGATCAAAAATTGAGAATAAATTATTTATCATTTTCAATTTTGATTAGTGGAAATTTTAATTATATTTTTATTGTTTATTTTAATTATTTTATAATTAAAAATATAAAAATTTATAATAATAAAAATTAAAAAAATACAAATAAAAAAAATAAAAAAAAAAATTCAATTAATTGGTATTATTTGAGGAATAAAAAAATATTACTTTGGTAATAATTTAAATTTGACATATTTATGTTATTAATTAACTAATTCTTTCATTAAAGGTAGGTGCTAAATTACCATAGGATGGTTTAAAAAACCAATACTTGCTTTCAGTCATCTAATGAATAATTATTAATTCAATTAATAAAGTTTTTAATTGAAATTCTTTCAATTACAATAGGTATGAATCTATGATTTGCTCCACAAATTTCAAAACATTGTCCAAAAAAAATTCCTGGACAATTAATAAAAAATCTTGTTTGATTTAATCGTCCAGGATTAGCATCTACTTTTACTCCTAAAGATGGGACTGTTCATGAATGAATAACATCTGTAGCTGTTACTAAAATACGAATTTGATTATTTATAGGTAATACAACTCGATTATCTACATCTAAAAGACGAAAATTATTAATATTTTCACTAGAATTAATTATGTATGAATCGAATTCAACGTTATTAAAATCCGAATATTCATAACTTCAGTATCATTGATGACCAATTGATTTTAATGTAATTAATGGATTATTAAGTTCATCTAATAAGTAAAGTAAACGAAGAGAAGGTAATGCAATAAAAATTAAAGTAATAGCTGGTAAAATAGTTCAAATTAATTCAATTATTTGACCTTCTAATAAAAATCGATTAATATAAGAATTAAAAAATAAATTTAATATTAAATATCCAACTAAAATTGTAATTATAATTAAAATAATTAAGGTATGATCATGAAAAAAGATAATTTGTTCTATTAAGGGTGATGCTCTATTTTGATAATTTAAATTAGATCATGTTGCCATTTCTAAAAAAAGGATAAAACCTTTATAAATGGGGTTTAAATCCATTACATGTAATCTGCCATATTAGAAGTTACTTAAAATTGGTAATTCATTATAAGAGTGTTCTGATGGTGGAAGATTTTGATATCATTCAATTGAGGAAGGTATATTTAAAGGAAATAAAATAATACGTTGATTAATTATTGATTCTCAAACAATAATGATTATTATTATTATAGAAATAAGGGAAATATATGATCCAAAAGATGAAATAATATTTCATGAAACAAATCTATCTGGATAGTCTGAATAACGACGAGGTATACCTGCTAAACCTAAAAAATGTTGGGGAAAAAAAGTTAAATTTACTCCGATAAATATAGAGATAAATTGAATTTTTAATAAATAGTTATTTATTATTAAACCTGTAAATAATGGATATCAATGAATAAAACCTCCTATAATAGCAAATACAGCTCCTATAGATAAAACATAGTGAAAATGTGCTACTACATAATAAGTATCATGTAATGTAATATCAATTGATGAATTTGCTAAAACAACTCCTGTTAATCCACCTACTGTAAAAAGAAAAATAAATCCTAAACCTCATAATATAGAAGGTCTATAATTGATTTGTGTTCCATGTAATGTAGCTAATCAACTAAAAATTTTAATTCCTGTAGGAACAGCAATAATTATAGTTGCTGATGTAAAATAGGCTCGTGTATCAATATCTATTCCTACAGTAAATATATGATGAGCTCAAACAATAAATCCTAATAATCCAATTGCTATTATTGCATAAATTATACCTAAACATCCAAAAGTTTCTTTTTTTCCTCTTTCTTGGGAAATAATATGTGAAATTATACCAAATCCTGGTAAAATTAGAATATAAACTTCTGGATGACCAAAAAATCAAAATAAATGTTGATATAAAATTGGGTCTCCTCCACCAGCTGGATCAAAAAATGAAGTATTAATATTTCGATCTGTTAAAAGTATAGTAATAGCTCCAGCTAATACCGGTAAAGAAAGAACTAATAATAATGCTGTAATTCCTACAGCTCAGACAAATAAAGGTATTTGATCAAAAGATATTCCATTTACCCGTATATTAATAATTGTTGTAATAAAATTAATAGCTCCTAAAATAGAAGAAATTCCTGCTAAATGAAGGGAGAAAATTGCTAAATCAACTGAAGATCCTCCGTGAGCAATATTAGATGAGAGTGGGGGGTACACTGTTCATCCTGTTCCTGCTCCATTTTCTACAATTCTTCTAGAAATTAATAATACTAATGATGGGGGTAATAGTCAGAATCTTATATTATTTATTCGTGGGAAAGCTATATCTGGGGCTCCTAATATAAGAGGTACTAATCAATTACCAAATCCTCCTATTATAATAGGTATTACTATGAAAAAAATTATAATAAAAGCATGAGCTGTAACAATAGTATTATAAATTTGATCATCTCCAATTAATGATCCTGGATTTCCTAATTCAGTTCGAATTAATAAACTTAATGAAGTTCCTACTATACCTGCTCAAATTCCAAAAATAAAATATAAAGTACCAATATCTTTATGATTTGTCGAAAATAATCATTTTCGCTAATAAAATGGCTGAGTCATAAGCGATAAATTGTAAATTTATTAACGAGAATTTTCTCTTTTATTATAATAGTCTTATATTCAATAATGGTATGAAATTGCAAATTTTAAGGTGTAAATTATACTAAGGCTTAAAGAAATTTCTTTATAAATAATTTTGAAGATTATTAGTTTAATTTAACTTAAAACCTTAAAAAAAAAATAAAGTTCTAATAATTATTCCTAATAAAGAAATAAATCTAGAAATATTAATAAAAATTATAAAATTATTTTTAATAAAAATTTTATACCATTTTAATTTAATAGAATAAAATATGAAAGATGAATAAATAATTCGGATATAAATAAATAATATAATTAATCTTGATATTGTAAAAATAAAAGAAATAATAAATAAATTATTATATAATAAGTAATTAATAATTATTCATTTAGGAAAGAATCCTAAGAATGGGGGTAATCCTCCTAATGATAAAAAGTTAATTAAAATTGAGAATTTAATTGAAAAATTTAAATTTAAATTAAATAATTGATTAATATAAAAAACATTAATAATATAAAATAAAAAACATATAATAGAAATAAATAATGAATATAATGAAAAATATAGTATTCATAAATTTTCTCTAATAGATAATGCTGATAATATTCATCCTAAATTATTAATTGATGAAAAAGCTATTAATTTTCGTAATGATGTTTGATTAAATCTACTGATAGTTCCAATTAATACATTAAAAATTATAATTAAAAATAAAAATTTTAAATTTATATAATAAGATAATAAAATTATAGGGGAAATTTTTTGTCAAGTTATTAAAATAAAGCAATTAAATCATGATAATCCTTCTATAATATTAGGAAATCAAAAATGAAAGGGGATAGAGCCTATTTTTATTAATAATGAAGAATTAATAAGAATAGATAAAATATTATTTATAAAAAAATTTTTTAATAGAAAAAGATTTAATAAAATAGAAAATAAAAAATTAATAGATGCAATAGATTGAGTTAAAAAATATTTTAATGATGCTTCTGAATTTAGTAAATTATTGGGGTTAGATATTAGGGGGATAAATCTTAATAAATTAATTTCTAAACCAATTCAACATCCTAATCATGAATTTGCTGAAATAGAAATTAAAGTTCTGAAAAATACAATAAATAAAAAAAATATTTTATTTGAGTTAATTATAAATAAAATCTAAAATAGAAATGAAAAACATAATGAGTTTTACTCATATTAAAAATAAATTATATTTTAGTGTAAGATGCACGATAATTTTTGAAATTATAAGATATAGTTTAATTCTATAAAATATAATAAAGGTAAAATTTTACATAATTTATCCTATCAGAATAATCCTTTTTATCAGGCACTTTATTTTTAAAAAAAAGGGATTTCCTTTATATTTGGGGTATGAACCCAAAAGCTTACTTTAGCTTATTTTTAA